ATTTTCTTTGAAAAGTAGTTTTGTACCATCTGCTAAAGCTTGAAGAATTCCCAAAGGACCCGCGTATTCGGGTCCAATACGTTGCTGTATCCCTGCAGATATTTCTCTTTCTAACCAAACAATTACTAGTACACCCAGTGTGATTCCTAATACAAGAATGAAAATAGGGACAAGCATCCATATGAGCCCATAAACTTCTTTTAAGGATTCTAATCTGAAAAAAGAATGGATAGCTTCTATTTCTGTTATATTAATTATCATTTCAACGATCAACTTCTCCCATAATGATATCTATACTACCTAGTATCGTCATAATATCAGCCAATTTCATTCTTTTAACTAACTGCGGAAGAATTTGCAAGTTGATAAACCCTGGCGGTCGGATTTTCCATCTCCAAGGAAAAACACTCTGATCCCCGATCAGAAAAATTCCCAATTCTCCTTTTGGTGCCTCGACTCTTACATAAAGTTCTTGCTTGGATAATTCAAAAGTTGGAGAAGGTTTTTTACTAATAAATCGATATTCAAAATCATTCCATTCAGGGTCTTTTATTCTATCAAAGCGCCGGCTTTCTAAATTCTCATAAGGCCCCCCTGGAATTCCTTCCAGGGCCTGTTGGATAATTTTTATGGATTCTGTCATTTCGCCGATTCGTACTAAATAACGAGCTAATGAATCTCCTTCTTTTTGCCATTGAATCTCCCAATTAAATTCGTCATAACACTCATAACGATCAACTTTACGAAGATCCCATTGTATTCCGGAAGCTCGTAGCATTGGCCCTGATAAACCCCAATTTAATGCTTCTTCTCCGCCAATAATACCTACGCCTTCAACTCTTTCTAAAAAAATAGGATTTCGTGTAATAAGTTTTTGATATTCAGCAACCCCTGTTAAAAAATAATCGCAAAAATCCAAACATTTATCTATCCAGCCATGAGGTAGATCAGCAGCGACTCCTCCGATACGAAAATAATTATGCATCATGCGCATACCGGTAGCGGCTTCGAATAGGTCATATATCAATTCTCGTTCTCGCAAAATATAGAAAAAGGGGGTCTGTGCCCCAATATCTGCCATAAAAGGGCCAAGCCATAATAAATGGGAGGCGATACGACTCAACTCCAGCATAATAGCTCTAATATAGCTAGCCCTTTTAGGTACTTGAATATTGCCCAGCTGTTCAGGTCCATTTACGGTTATTGCTTCTGTAAACATAGTAGCTAAATAATCCCAACGTGTTACATAAGGCAAATATTGTATAATTGTTCGATTTTCCGCAATTTTTTCCATTCCTCTATGTAAATAACCCAATATAGGTTCACAGTCAATAACATCTTCACCGTCGAGAGTAACGATTAGTCGAAGAACACCGTGCATTGATGGGTGGTGAGGGCCCATATTGACTATCATGAGGTCGTTTCTTGTAGTTGGTGTAATCATAAGTTTTTCCCGAGTTAGTCTTCCATGCATTGCTGAAAGTAAAAAGAAGTTCATCAAAATTTAAACGACTAAGCTCATCAAGACTAAGCTCGTCAAATGATATCATGCTTCAAATTAACGAGTTTTTATTTCTCGAATATCCAACTCATCAATTAATTCTTTATAGCGTCCTCTATTTCTTTTTGACAAATAGACTAGTAGTCGTTGACGTTTTCCCAAAATTTTTCGCAAACCTTTCTGAGATGAAAAGTCTTTTTTGTGCAATTCCAAATGTGAAGTAAGTCTCCTTATCTTAGTGGTGAAACTGAATACTTGAAATTCAACAGACCCTCTATTTTCTTTGTTTTCGTTTTGAGAAATAATAGAAATTACTGAATTTTTTACCATAAAAACTCCCCTTTCCCCCTTGTACAGATATGGATTTTACCGATCAGTAATAATAATGCCATTAATTTTGATGTCGTATATACAATAATTTAATCCAAATAACTCCTATTTTTCTGAATTCAAATCAATCAATCGAATTTGAAATTGGATTTAGATAGGAATAGAAAAAGATTGGTACATTCTCGTATCGAAGAATTTAGACCTAAAATTAAGAAGCTTCTGTTGATTCATTTCGAAAACTAATTGAGATATTATTCATAATTCATTTCATATTGAATACTAGAATGAGATGTGAGACAAGAAAAGTACGTGATCTGTATATTTGTTTACTTTCATATACCCTATAATTATATATAGATTAATATAGATTATATATAGGGTATATGGAAATAGGGTGTAGGGTATATATATATAATTTGTATTATTCACAGAATTTCAATCGCGGATACAGATGTATTCTTAACATACTGAAACGACTGCCATTATTGGTATCAAACCAATAACGATTCATACAAGCTAAATCTTCTAATCGATAATTAGGCCAAAGAAAGAGCTTTAATTTCATTAATTGATTTTTTTCTCTATCAAGATAGTTATTGTCGCGTGAAACTCGGCTGCTGTTTTTTATGTTCTTTCTATTCCAAAATACTGGATTTCTATCTATATAATTTTCATTCTTTGAATTTAAACAAATTAGAATTCTCACTTTTCTACGACGTTTAAACGATAAAATAGTTTCCGGAACAAGTAAATCAAAATGATTTTTGTCTCTTTTTTCCGTTATTCTTTGATGTGGTGAAATTGTTTCATCCAAATTTGTCCTAGAAACATATCTTTGCTCTTGATTTTTTTGATTAATTTGATGCTTACTCTTATGAAGCAATGAAATACCTATGGTTTGGTACATAATAAATTGTCCATCTTTTTTTCCAGACAAACGAAATGGTTCTACAATCAATACCCCCTTTTTCATCAATTCTGAAAGAGTTAAATTATTTTGAATCAGCATTCTATCCAAACTTATTTCTCTCTTTTGAATGGAGGATATAGTAATTTTTCTTGGATTTATCAGTCTAAGCAGAAGACAATATATTTTGATATTTTTGATCATTCTTTGATTCAAAGTTGTGTCCCATCTCAATTGAAAAAGCAAATAACGTTTCAGGAAGAAATCTAGTTCTGCTTCTGTATTGCTTTTGTATTGTTTTCTCTTTTTCCCCTTTTTCATGTCCAAGCTTGCATAATTATCTTCAATATCTTTTTGTTGTGAGAGAACGGGTCTAGGATCTACTTGGCTTATGGGTTCTTTTTCTTCTTGATTTCGATGTTTTTTATTCGAGGCTATCAACAAATTTATCTTTTCCTTTTCATTAATCTTTTTATTTTCACTACTATTTAAATTTAAAAGAAGTAATTTGCTTGGTATAAACCAAGGTTTCGTTTTATATGCCTTATAAAGTAACACAAATTCTGGGAAGAGCCAAAATCCCAGATTCGATATGGGGCGCTTTAGGATTTTTTCTTTCATTCCCATCCAATCAAAAAATCCTTTGTGGGAGTTTGGTGAATTGGTTTCTGGAATCATAAGATAAAAAAGATTTTTTTTAGAAATTATTTGAGAGTTGTTAGTAGGAATTTGAGTATTTTGATTCCTATTGGCATCACTTAGAATCCAGGCCTCAATATCGGTTTTTTGTCTAAGATAAAAATTGAAAAATTTCCAATCAAAGTTTTTTCTATCGGCCGATTTTTCCATATATGGAATATCAACCTGTCCTAGATCATTTTGAATAGGGATGTTCCTTAGTATATCAAAAAGGGCTTTTTTAGGCCTGTTATAATAAGTAGAAGAAATTTCTTGGTTCTTATTTCCTTGAAAGGGAGATCTAGAAAAAAAGCATTCCGTTTTATTTTCATAATTAATAAATTTATATGATAAAAGATTATATCTAGAATATTTTCGAAAATTACTTTTTTTATTAGATAATAAATATACTTCCGATTTTTTTTTCGAACCTACTAATTGGTCTTTTTCATATGTTTCATATGAATGTCGTTTGCTTAAATTTTCCTTTTTAGCTATACAACGCTGGCGAACTCTATTTCGCCATTTTTTTGGTATTAATCTAGACCATCCTATTTGAGATAAATGGTATTGATAATGTCTTTTTAACCAGTTTTTCCATTTATTCGTTTCATAGCTCGGAAGTTTCTTATTCGCTAATTTCGAATGAATCATTCCTTGTCTTTCAAAAGAATCCTTTATTTTAGGCTTAAGAAAAGGGGGGATTCTTTGATATTGAACAACAGATCTTACCGAAGATCTTACCGAGTTCCTAATTTGAATTTGTGATAATTTGTAAAATACATATGCTTGTGACACGTAGGATAAGTCATAAAAAATACGTGAATTTTCTTTAATATTACTAATATTATCAAATGGCCCTTTTATAGTCGAAATAAACGTAATTGGAATTTTCTTTTTTTTATTAATTCTTTCTTGTTTTCTTTCATTATTGTAAATCGATTTATCAATAATTTTTTTTGTTACTTTAAGAAAAAGTTTTGTATTTATTCTGGGAATATTAATGATAGATAAAAATAGATCTGTGTAGATTTTTTCAATAAAAAATTTTAAAAAGCGGGGTAATTTATAGATTAATCGAACATTTCTTCTTTTTAATATTTGCCATTTTTCGAACCTTTTAGCATTATAATTTGTTTTGTTAAGACTAAGATTTTTTATTTTTGGAGTTACTTTTTTTTTCTCTTTTGAGATTCTTTCTATTTGATTTCGAATTTTACTTATTTTATCAGCGAGATCCTTCGTTTTTTTTTCCGTCAATGGAGAATTTGCCGAACTCGGAGATGCAATTTGACTAAATGATTCGTGAATTATCTGATTGCTTATCATAGAATCTTTTTCTTCTTTAATTTCGCTTAATTTATATACTTTTCTTAATCTAAATAATAGAATTGGATTTACTTTTGAAAGTTCTTTTATTATTTTTTTTATAAAAATAACACCTTCAATAACCCTTTTTTTTATTTCTTTTGAAACTTTTCGAAGTAATTTTGTTTTTTCTTTAAAAACCGTTAGAATTTGAAAATACTTCTTTTTACATTTAGCAATTTTTTTTTTGAATTCCTTTAAAATAGGTTTAAAAAG